TTTAAGAAAAGAGGAGGTCAAATTCAGATTACTGTTCTGCTCAATTATTTGAATTTGCATATAATTCTCAGATTAATCAAGCCCAGAATCACGCTCTGTAGGATTTGAACCTACGACATCGGGTTTTGGAGACCCACGTTCTACCAAACTGAACTAAGAGCGCTTTATTTTTTCTTATAAAAAGTCTTCTTATCACAATAGTTAACAGCCAAGAAGAGGATTTCTTTTGTCCCCCACTCTAATCTTATCTTGAATGCCTAGACTATCTTAGAGAATAAGATAAAAAAAAATGTATGTGTGATTTGAATCGATTAAAATGGATTCCTTGTTACTTCTCATAAGAGAAGTAACGGGTAGGGATGACAGGATTTGAACCCGTGACATTTTGTACCCAAAACAAACGCGCTACCAAGCTGCGCTACATCCCTTTCTTTCAATTGGCCTACATTGTCATTGTAGAGAATCCCCGTCTTGTTTTCAAAAACCTTAGTTTTTCCATTCCTATTAATATAAGAACATAGACAATTTTTCTTGACATTTATTTTAGTTCTTGGAACTCATATCTACGAGAAAATCTCGTATTCATATAATATTATTCATAGAATATAACATATATTCTATTATTATAATAAGATGCTTATATACATAGGAATATCAAACAAACTGATCGTAAAAAAGAACGAGGTAATACTGGGGGGAGGGGAAGAAAGGTACTTTTTTATTTTTAGAAAGGGGGAATCTTATCTCTTTTTTATTCTCTTAAATCAATCATGGAAATTAGGAATCCCGTGTAAAATACAAAGGAATCTCAAATACTTCCATATCCAATATGTATTACCATTAGATATTTTAATAAAACATTAAAACATAAAGAAGGAGGATTAAAAATGCGAGATCTAAAAACCTATCTTTCCGTGGCACCGGTACTAAGTACTCTCTGGTTCGGGTCTTTAGCGGGTTTGTTGATAGAGATCAATCGTTTATTCCCAGATGCGTTGACATTTCCTTTTTTTTCATACTAGTTTAGTTAGTAACATGGGAAGGGGTGAAGAAGATTAGAGATATAATCAAAAGATCTATGACTAATCCCTTCCCCTCTTTTTTGAATTATCCAAAATTCAATTAGATATTTAGAGACAAAATAAAGAAAGGAGGAAAGATAGAAAAAAAAATGAATTCTAAATTCTATTTAATATTTTTGACTCTATTATATTGTATTGTGATTGGAACGAAATCTTTCATAATTTCAACTTAGCAACCTTTTTTTATTTATTTTTCTTTTTGCTAGTCACTTCAAGATCAGCAAATAAGAAGAGTTGATTGAATCAAAAACTCAAACTAAAGGAGGGTCATGGCCAAGGGAAAAGATGCCCGAGTAACAGTTATTTTGGAATGTAGCAATTGTCTTCGAAACGGACTTAATAAGGAATCAAGGAGGATTTCCAGATATATTACTCAAAAGAATCGACACAACACGCCGAGTCGCTTGGAATTGAGAAAATTCTGTCCCTATTGTTACAAACATACGATTCACGGGGAGATAAAGAAATAAACCGACTCCAAGTTATTTTAATTTGTGTATCACTCTTATATCAGGAACAAAAAAAGGACATATTCTCTATTCGAGAGACCCTATTATTCTAGATTTTAATAGTTTAGTTAACAGAATTGAATTAACTCAAAATAAAAAAAAAACCAATCTTTTTTTTTTTAATTATTTTTGATCGGATTGAAATAGTATTTTCGAGATAAGGAATAAACAAAGTATGGAAAAATCCAAGCGACTCTTTCGGAAATCAAAACGATCTTTTCGTAGGCGTTTGCCCCCGATCCAATCGGGGGATCGAATTGATTATAGAAACATGAGTTTAATTAGTCGATTTATTAGTGAACAAGGAAAAATATTATCCAGACGGGTGAATAGATTGACCTTAAAACAACAACGATTAATTACTATTGTTATAAAACAAGCTCGTATTTTATCTTTATTACCCTTTCTTAATAATGATAAACAATTTGAAAGAAGCGAATCGACTGCCAGAGCTAATGGTCTTAGAATCCGGAATAAATAAAAAAAGTAGGCTTACTTTCCTCTTCAATTTGAATCCAAATTCAAATTCGACAAATGAAATAGAATTTGATGTTTTATTTGAAGAATTCGAGAATCCAATCTAATCTTGATTGGATTTCTCCTACTTATCGTAAAAAAAAAAAAACAAGAATCGGCGAAGAAGCAATCTTTTTGTATTGGATATTTATTGGACGTGTTTGGTTGCTCATTTTATTTTGAGCGACTTTATCTTTATCATACTAATTTTTATTCTACTTTCCCGGAGTTCATTCTCCAGAAAATGGCATTTTCAATAGTCGAACTTACAATTCCAATTTTTCCTTAAAATTGAAGAATTTATTTTTTTTTGATCGAATTAGAAATCATATAAAGACAATTCCTATTTAATATAGCTATTTGTGCAACTATTTTACGATTAAAAAGCAACCGGTTCTTGTCCAGATTGTGTCGAAAATTACTATAACTATAGGATACAAAATTCTTACGAATTACTGCATTTATCCGAGCGATCCACAAACGACGAAAATCCCTCTTTCGCTTATCTCTATCTCGATGCGACGAAACCAAAGCTCTGATTTTCTGTTGTATAATTGTTCGAGTAAGTCTCGAATGAGCTCCACGAAAGCTTGACGCAAATAAACGAATTTTTGTTCGACGTCTACGAGCTATATATCCTCGTGTAATTCTGGTCATTGAATAAATGAAACCTTAATGAATAACTAATGGATTTCCTTTCTTTCAGTTATTCTTTTCCAATTTCCTAGTTTAGTAATAACAACACGCATTCTTCCAATGTATAAAATAAGAATTCCACTGGCTTTTGCTACTATAACCTTCCCGACCACGATTTATTTATTCCTATTCATTTCTATTTATTTGAATTTCTTTTAATAGAATATTTTCTTTTTTCTGTTTTTTGATACCTAGTATCAATACAATTTATTATTTTGAGTTGAATGCCTCTATATATAAAAGGGAAATCGTGGGGTTCCATCGTTTCTATGGTTCTTTCTAAAACGGCGAGGTCCTCTCTATACACCGGAGTCCTTTACTTCGACTTCATTTAATGAATACTATTGCTAACTTGTACGGTTCACATTCTTTTGCTCTACCCATGATCTAGTAAAAAGTCTTTCACAATGAGATCTACTTATACAGTAACGATATTTAATTATGAAGATTTGCTGGGGTAGCTGACCCTCTTAGTCCGTTTTTCATAGTCAAATTGGGTTTTAAAAATAATAGTTGCTCGCTTAATGGATAAACATTCGTTACCAATGAGGAATTTTTTATCATCTTCAATTTTGAAAATGGAGTGAATTCAATTTGCACCAATGCAAACCATAAATTTCATGTCCAATGGAAGAATCCAAGAGATCTTTTTTAGTTTGATATAGTAAACGTACGTACTTCTTTCTTCGATTTCCCTTTTTCTTCTATTTGAATTTAAATTCAAATAGTACTGATCTTTGATACTGGAAAAGGGGTTTCCTTCTTTCTATTAGAAATGATCTGAACGAGTCGCGCATACACCCTAGTACATGTTCCTCGTCGCTGAGGGCATCCCCCGAGAGCGGGGGATTTCGTGACATTTCGGATTGGCTGTCTTGTGTTTCTAATAAGTTGTTTAATAGTTGGCATGTTGAATCGGATCCATAATGAATGGGTTGGTTTAGATTGATCCTAACCGGCTAATTATGAATTCCTTTCCCATGGAATAGATGAATAAGATATTATTGAATCCGGTAATAACTAAATAAAGAAATCAAAATTGTCGATTTATTTAAACTTATTCCCCCTACTGCAATTTTGATGCTATTTTGATTTTTTATTCAACTGCTACAAGATCAACAATTCCATGAGCTTGGGCTTCCGTTGCTGACATAAAAACATCCCTTTCCATATCTTCGGATACAACCCATAAGGGTTTGCCCGTTCTTTGTACATAAACCCTTGTAATGGTTTCTCGCAATTTGAGTAGTTCTTCTGCTTCTAGGATAAATTCTCCCGTTTGTGCCTCATAAAAAGAACTCGCAGGTTGATGTATCATTACCCTGATGATGGAACAAAAGGTTCTTCTATCTCGATTATGAGATGGAAAGAGATAAAGAAAAAACGAAAGTATAGAACAACCGTACGGGCATCCTTTAGGCATTGCATACGGCTCTAGAATGGAATTCAGTTTGACCTTCCATCAAAGAATCATCAATTAAAGAGATAGAAAATATATAGAAATTATAAGGTTTATCGGATTGACATCGTCAAACGATCCAATTACCATCCTTCCTTTCCGATTTCAGAGTAGTTAACAAAATACTATGATGGCTCCGTTGCTTTATATATTTATCTCCTCTGTGATTCAGCAATCCCAAAGTTTTGATTTATTTTATTTTTTTTTACTCTTTTAAAAGTATATTCAAAAGTATATTCATAAGTATATCAATAAATATAAATATCGGAATTTTAAAAAAGTCTTCGGTGGGAAAATAAAAATGACGCTAAAATGGGTCCCGACAATAGCGAAGATAAAATGGGGAAGACCCTTTCTACTAATTTCATAGTACTCTTTCGATATATAATTGAATGTTTTGAACAAAAAATTCGTATATCGAATTCGATGTGCCATGCTATTATTACTTAATTTTCCTAATTCCATGCATAGTCTTTTTTTCGTAAAAAACTCATTGGCGCCAAGCGTGAGGGAATGCTAGACGTTTGGTAATCTCTCCACCGACGAGTATAAAAGATCCCATTGAAGCCGCTAATCCCATGCATATTGTATGCACATCGGGTTGAACAAATTGCATAGTATCATAAATAGCGACCCCCGGGATTACCCATCCGCCAGGAGAGTTTATAAACAAATACAAATCCTTGTTATCATTCTCTATACTCAAATAAACCATAAGACCAATCAGTTGATTCGAGATCTCGCTATCAACCTCTTGGCCTAAAAAAAGTAATCTTTCTCGATAAAGTCGGTTGATTAGGATCAAATTTGTATCCCGTAAGAGCCGTACATGCACCTTTTGATGCATACGGTTCAACAAAAATTGAGAAAAAACGACTCAATGTGTAGATTCCAGCCCTCTTTCTTTTTAAAATTAAACTATTTATATATATTATTTATTTAGTTTAGTTTTGAGAGCGGTTTCTTAATTCTAAGAAATTCGAAAATTTCGTATATTAATGAAACGAATTTTCTTCATTTTTTCAAGAAAGAAATGAGTTCGTTTTGTGCCCCTTCCCTCTCAAAAAAAAATACATTACGATTAAACATATCGAATTAACTTATCATTGATGCATTGCTTCTTCGCGATTTCATTTTAACCATGATGTTCTTTTCTTGTTCCCGAAAAGGTCTTTTCAATTCTTTTAGGTTTATGCTCTACTCCGAGTAAAAATCTGCCCAATTTGGATTTGCACATATAGGACAAATGTTAATAATATTACGTCTTTTTTTTTTTTTACAACTTAATTTTTTTTTTTCAATTGATTTCATATCTTCTATCAATGCAAAATATTAAACATGTATTTATTTCTTTCCTCGCTGGATTCGTTTAAAGTGAAAAGTTTGAGATTACTATTACTCTCAAATATATTGAATATTATTCAATAATAATCTTTTATTATCTATGGATATATGTAGTAATACATAAAAAAGAAATTCAAAATGTTTTTTTCTAAAGGGAGCCTGAATACTTTACTTATGAAGACTTCATTTTAGTGTTCCAAAAAATTCAACCATAAATTATTCTAATTGCTAATATGAATTTGAATATCCCTCAAATCGAATTGCATTTCACGTTCCAAATTATTGGTAATTCAATCTTTTTTGGCCGAAACATAGGATATCTCAATCGGAGGAGAGAACGGGGGAAATCCCATATGACCCAATATATCTGACAAGTCGCACTATACGTCAACCCAAGAGGCATCTTCCTCTCCAGGACTTCGAAAGGGTACTTTTGGAACACCAATAGGCATAAAATGAAAGAAAAAAGAATTAAGTACTATATTGGACTTTGATGTGGAAGCGTAACAATGCGCTTATTGGCTTAATAATATTGTCTTTTATCATATTTGAGTCATAAATCGATCAAAATATTTACGATTCCGAATAGTTCTTTTGAATGATTCCTAAATATAGATGCATTTGTTGATCGAAAATGGGATTAACCCCATTGCGTATTGTTCCTTATCGGGTATAGAATAGATCTGCTTCGCTTTCTTACTAGGAACCAAATTGTTCCGTTTTTACTAAAAAAAAAGTATAGAACAAATATTACTCCTTTCTTGAAGATAATTCCAAAAAGGGGAGGTTCATAGCATAGTTTTTGCTAATGCAATAAAGTTACATAGTGTCTATTTTTCGTTGATAAAGGGGTATTTCCATGGGTTTACCTTGGTATCGTGTTCATACCGTCGTATTGAATGATCCCGGTCGTTTGCTTTCTGTCCATATAATGCATACAGCCTTAGTTGCGGGTTGGGCTGGTTCGATGGCTCTATATGAATTAGCCGTTTTTGATCCCTCTGATCCCGTTCTTGATCCAATGTGGAGACAAGGTATGTTCGTTATACCGTTTATGACTCGTTTAGGAATAACCAATTCATGGGGCGGTTGGAGTATTACAGGAGGAACTATAACGAATCCGGGTATTTGGAGTTACGAAGGTGTGGCCGGTGCACATATTGTGTTTTCTGGGTTGTGCTTCTTAGCGGCTATCTGGCATTGGGTGTATTGGGATTTAGAAATATTTTGTGATGAACGTACAGGAAAACCCTCTTTGGATTTGCCTAAGATTTTTGGAATTCATTTATTTCTTTCAGGGTTGGCTTGTTTTGGTTTTGGCGCATTTCATGTAACAGGATTGTACGGTCCTGGAATATGGGTGTCCGATCCTTATGGACTAACCGGAAAGGTCCAACCTGTAAATCCAGCGTGGGGGGTAGAAGGTTTTGATCCTTTTATCCCGGGAGGAATAGCTTCTCATCATATTGCAGCGGGCACTTTAGGCATATTAGCAGGCCTATTTCATCTTAGTGTCCGTCCACCCCAACGTCTGTATAAAGGATTACGTATGGGAAATATTGAGACCGTGCTTTCCAGTAGTATCGCTGCTGTCTTTTTTGCCGCTTTTGTTGTTGCGGGAACTATGTGGTATGGTTCAGCAACTACCCCTATCGAATTATTTGGTCCCACCCGGTATCAATGGGATCAGGGATATTTCCAGCAAGAAATATATCGAAGAGTTGGCGCTGGATTAGCTAAAAATAAAAGTTTATCAGAAGCTTGGTCTAAAATTCCCGAAAAATTAGCTTTTTATGATTACATCGGGAATAATCCGGCAAAAGGGGGGTTGTTCAGAGCAGGATCAATGGACAACGGGGATGGAATAGCTGTTGGTTGGTTGGGGCATCCTATTTTTAGAGATAAAGAAGGGCGTGAACTTTTTGTACGCCGTATGCCTACTTTTTTTGAAACATTTCCGGTTGTTTTGGTAGACGGAGACGGAATTGTTAGGGCCGATGTTCCGTTTAGAAGGGCAGAATCGAAGTATAGTGTCGAACAAGTCGGTGTAACTGTTGAGTTCTATGGTGGCGAACTTAATGGAGTCAGTTATAGTGATCCTGCGATTGTGAAAAAATATGCGAGACGTGCTCAATTAGGTGAAATTTTTGAATTAGATCGTGCTACTTTGAAATCAGATGGTGTTTTTCGTAGCAGTCCAAGGGGTTGGTTTACTTTTGGGCATGCGTCGTTTGCTCTGCTCTTCTTCTTCGGACACATTTGGCATGGTGCTAGAACCTTGTTTAGAGATGTTTTTGCTGGTATTGACCCGGATTTGGATGCTCAAGTGGAATTTGGAGCATTCCAAAAACTTGGAGATCCAACGACAAGAAGACAGGTAGTCTAATACAAGATTTCTCTCTTATCTTTTTTCTTTTCTTTTTTTAGTTGATATAGAATAGATTAATGTGGAAATATAAATTGGCATCTTTTCTTTAATCTTTTCATTGACTCTTGTTCGTATTTCTTTATCCAGGAGATAATCCACAACAAACAGGTATGGAAGCTATAATTGTAAAGCATGATCAAATTTATGGAAGCATTGGTTTATACATTCCTCTTAGTCTCGACTCTAGGGATAATTTTTTTCGCTATCTTTTTTCGAGAACCGCCGAAAGTTCCAACTAAAAAGATGAAATGATTTTTCATCCTATTAATTGAAGTAATGAGCCCCCCAATGTTCAATGTTATGTTGGGGGGCTCATTACTTCAACTAGTCCCCGTGTTCTTCGAATGGATCTCTTAATTGTTGAGAGGGTTGCCCAAAAGCAGTATATAAGGCATACCCAGTAAAACTTACAAGTAAACCAGATATAGAGATGGCGACTAGGGTTGCTGTTTCCATTATTATATAACTTCAAAGACTACCATGGCTCTATGGATCTATGATAAGATCGTTTATTTACAACGGAATGGTATACAAAGTCAACAGATCTCAATGAATAAAAAAGAAGAGGATTTATGGCTACACAAAGCGTTGAGGGCGGTTCTAGATCGGGACCAAGACAAACTGCTGTAGGTAGTTTATTAAAACCATTGAATTCAGAATATGGTAAAGTAGCTCCTGGATGGGGAACCACCCCTTTGATGGGTGTTGCAATGGCTCTATTTGCAGTATTCCTATCTATTATTTTAGAAATTTATAATTCTTCCGTTTTACTGGATGGAATTTCAATGAATTAGATTCTCACAAGAAAGGTCAATTCTTAGATTTTGAATACGAATACAAAGTAAAGTATTTCGGTTTCGTATTTTTATCCCATTATCTCTTTATTGGTAGTTCGATCGTGAAATTTCTTTTTTTTCTGTATTTCCGGAATATGAGTGTGTGGCTTGTTCTAATTGATCCTATCGGTAGTACAGAGAAGGAGTCTGTCATCTTTATAGAGATGATTTTTCCTCGTCAGATATTTATTCTAGTATCTGGAGCACGGAATATATGAAATAGATCCCAATCAATAACTATGATTCCTACTTACTATTCAGACCCCGCGACCGGGCTATAAAAAAAATTTGCCAAAGGGTGTTATAAGTTCTAAATCAAAAGGGTTTTTTCTTCTTTTTCAACAAATTTCCCTTATTGATTGATGATTTTGATCAAAGGACAAAACTTTCTTTTTATTTTGAGTTATTATATCTATTCGTTGAATAAATGATCATCTAATGGTTCTTACTCATAGAATCTTTGGACTTATTTTGTACTTTTAATTAATCATCGTGGTTCTAGTATGAATCTGAGGTTTCAATCGATTAATAGGTTCTTAACAAGAGAATTCCTATCAAAAAAAGAAGAGTCAACCTAGAGTAGACACAAAGAAAATCACAAATCACAGAAAAGAAGCGGTGAATAGGAAAATAGAAGATTCAACAGGCCAGTAACGATCAATGAGCCGACTTGATATTTTAGCATTATAACCACAAATAATAATTCGTCTCCTCATAGACGTGAAAAAGGGGGGGTTGGTTACAAAGTTTCAAATCCATCGCCCTTCCAAGTAAAACAATACTTTGGTTTTTTGTTTGAGCTGTACGAGATGAAATTTTCAGATACGGTTCTCTGAGGGGGAGTACTATTCGTTTACCTATCTCAATAAAGTCTATGATTGGTTCGAAGAACGTCTCGAGATTCAGGCGATTGCAGATGATATAACCAGTAAATATGTTCCCCCTCATGTCAATATATTTTATTGTCTAGGAGGAATTACACTTACTTGTTTTTTAGTACAAGTAGCTACAGGGTTTGCTATGACTTTTTACTACCGTCCAACTGTTACTGAGGCTTTTGCTTCTGTTCAATATATAATGACTGAAGTTAATTTTGGTTGGTTAATTCGATCAGTTCATCGGTGGTCCGCAAGTATGATGGTCCTAATGATGATCCTCCATGTATTTCGTGTGTATCTCACTGGGGGTTTTAAAAAACCTCGCGAATTAACTTGGGTTACCGGTGTGGTTCTGGCTGTATTGACCGCATCTTTTGGGGTAACTGGTTATTCCTTACCTTGGGACCAAATTGGTTATTGGGCAGTCAAAATTGTAACAGGTGTACCGGAAGCTATTCCTGTAATAGGATCTCCTTTAGTAGAGTTATTACGGGGAAGTGCTAGTGTGGGACAATCCACTTTGACTCGTTTTTATAGTTTACACACTTTTGTATTACCTCTTCTTACTGCCGTATTTATGTTAATGCATTTTCTAATGATACGTAAGCAAGGTATTTCGGGTCCTTTATAGAGAATCTATATCATCCAATTTGTAATTAAATATTTCTATTTCTCACGAAGAATAGTATTTCATTGCTAGAAATATGGATTTTTGAAAAGAATAAGACATATCTTTGGATATTTCCCTTCACTAGTCGTGTCAAATAAAGAATATTATACTCTATAGTTGAGGGGAATTCTACGACGAAAAAATGGATTATGGGAGTGTGTGACTTGAACTATTGATTGGACCGTGCAGAAAGATATATACCCTTATCTGCCACATTGGAATTCACAACCTAATTAATGTGTCTTTGTTCCAACCACCCCCTAAATGAAAAATCCCATACCCTATAGTGAGGATAGGCGGGTTTGTTTGAAGAGACTTTTTTCTATGATTTATGATCAGCTCCGATCATATTGTACATGAACAGGCTCCGTAAGATCCATTAGAATAAGCGATGTGACCTACTAATAAGGCAGATTTTGTTTTATCGATTTAATAGTATCGAAATGCAGCCATTTCCTCTGCATCAGCCTGATTTATGATACTATCGGAGTGAAACAAGGGATCTAAAGAAAAGGAAGGCGGGGCTATACTCTATTAGTAACAAGTAAATCCTTTGTATGGAATGTACCAATTTGAAGATTGGGGGTGGATAAGGTCCAATTGCAAGGTCCGAGACGACCCAGAAAGCACTTGATTATGATTAAGCTTGCTTGGGTACTGAGCATTTAACTTGTAAGAACGAAATTCCTTCCAACTAACCAATTAATCGTTGCAATTTTGAAAAATGGAATCCAACCCAATCCGGTCAATCTTGTCTTACATGAACTCATTCATAGATATAGATGTGGAGATACTTTACTTTATAGATTGTCGATTTTCTAACATAAAGATCTATTTTTTTTATAGAGATATATATGGAGCCTTTTTGTTCGTTTGATTCTTGCTCGAGCCGGATGATAAAAAATTATCATGTCCGGTTCTTTCGGGGGATGGATCTATAAGAATTCACCTATCCAAATAACAAAGAAACCAGATTTAAATGACCCTGTATTACGAGCTAAATTAGCTAAGGGGATGGGCCATAATTATTATGGAGAACCCGCATGGCCCAATGATCTTTTATATATTTTTCCAGTAGTAATTTTAGGCACTATTGCGTGTAACGTAGGCTTAGCGGTTCTAGAACCATCAATGATTGGTGAACCCGCGGATCCATTTGCAACCCCTTTAGAAATATTACCGGAATGGTATTTCTTTCCCGTATTTCAAATACTTCGTACAGTCCCTAATAAATTATTAGGTGTTCTTTTAATGGTTTCAGTACCCGCAGGATTATTAACAGTACCTTTTTTGGAGAATGTTAATAAATTCCAAAATCCATTTCGTCGTCCAGTAGCAACAACTGTCTTTTTGATTGGTACTGTGGTGGCCCTTTGGTTGGGTATTGGAGCAACATTACCTATTGAAAAATCCCTAACTTTAGGTCTGTTTTAAATTGATTCAATTGTGAAATAAAATAGAATAGCACGGCTTATACATCTAGGGAATAGTCTCTTTAAAATTAAAAGAGAATTTTCCCTAGATAGATCTAATCTATTCAATTTTGGATTTCGCTGGAATATATAGATTATCTTAAAGTATATTAAAGTGATGTAACATTTCATTTTTTTTTTTTAAACTAAAGAAAAAAAAGATGAAATAAATGCAATGCATTTCCTATTTATTCTTCGGTAAATCGCTTCTGAAATGCTTTTTCTTTTTCTAGAATATCCAATATCTGTTTTACATCTTCTATGTGAAAATATTCAATTTGTATAAGGTCTTCTTGATTCTTATTCAAGAGTTCCAATAATGTATGTATATTTGACTTTTTAAGGCAATTATAGAACTTGTGAGGCAATTCTAATTGGTCAATAAAAATAGATTTCAATGCTATTTCTTTTTTTGTTTTCCTTAGATTAGCTAATCGATGATGAAAAGTAAAAAAAGGTAAAGTAACCCTGTGCTGATTGTTCTCGAAATGTAAGTTTTCTTCTTCCGCGTGTAGAAAAGGAATAAATAAATTAATTAAATTTCGAGAGGCCTCATGAAGCGCCTCTTTAGGAGTTAAACTCCCGTTTGTCCAGATTTCAAGAAAAAGTATCTCTTCTTTTTCATTTCCATTCTCATAAGAATGAATACTATGATTTGCATTTCGAACAGGCATGAATACAGCATCGATAGGATGACTTTCTTCGTGAAAGTTTTTGGGTGTTTTTATATGATATCCTCGATTTCTCTCGATTTGTAATCCAATACAAAAATGAATTGGTTCTGTTAGTGTAGCTATATGCTGTGTGTTATCAATGATTTCCACAGAAGTTGGTAAGATAATATCTTGAGCAGTTACACATCCAGGACCCTGGAAACAAATGGACGCGTTGCTAGTTCCATACAGATTACTTCGCAATACAATTTCTTTCAAATTCATTAAAATCTCATGTACTGATTCTTGAATACCCCCTATCGTAGAATATTCATGTGGTATTTTTTCAAATTTTGCTCGGGTGATGCATGTTCCTTCTATTTCCCCCAGCAAAGCTCTTCGTATTGCAATGCCTATTGTATCGGCTTGTCCTTTCTTAAGTGGAGACAGAATAAAGCGTCCATAATAAAGACGCTTACTATCTGCTCTTGATTCAACACACTTCCACCGCAGTGTCCGAGTAGATACTCTTACTTTCTCTCGAACCATATTAATATTATTTGATCAGATCATTGAATTGTTTATTTCTCTTGAAATCTATTTCATTTTTATTTCTATACACGTCTTTTCTTAGGGGGCCTACATCCATTATGGGGCATAGGGGTTACATCACGTACGAAACTTAATGGTATACCACTTCTTCGAATAGCTCGTAATGCTGCATCCCTACCGAGACCGGGACCTTTGATCATCACTTCTGCTCGTTGCATACCTTGATCTATGACTGTACGAATAGCCTTTCCTGCTGCGGTTTGAGCAGCAAATGGAGTCCCTCTTCTTGTACCTTTGAATCCACAAGTACCGGCGGAGGCCCAAGAGATTACCCGACCTCGGACATCTGTAATAGTCACAATGGTATTGTTGAAACTTGCTTGAACATGAATAACGCCCTTTGGTATTCGGCGTATATTCTTACGTGACCCAATCCGGGCATTTCTCCGTGAACCAGTTCTTGGTATAGATTTTGCCATACTTTACTTTATCATCTTATAACGAGAAATTCGAGGTATATGGATATATCCATTTCATGTCAAAACGGATCCTATTTTTGTATTGGTTACTTTATGTTATAGAGTCCATTTTCAAAAGATTATCCTTGTCTTTGTTTATGTCTCGGATTGGAACAAATTACTATAATTCGTCCTCTCCTACGGATCAATCGACATTTCTCACAAATTTTACGAACGGAGGCTCTTATTTTCATAGTTGTCATTCCTAAACTGAATTCTGAGTATACTTATTGGAAGAGAATAAATTTCTTTAAATTTTAAACCCCAACCTCGAATTATATTCTCATCAAAGAAATGCTGATGGTTAAAAAAAAAAGCACCTAATCATTCGAATCCTTGTTATTATGAATTAGGAATCCATTTTTTGTTCTTTTCATTTTAGTTAAAACCTCTCGAAATATCAAATAATGTTAAGAGTAATTAACACGTCTTTTTTTCTTTTGACAAATAGTCAATTCTGGCGACAATTCAGATATTAGAAGGATTACCATATATAACACAAGATTTCTCCCCCAATTCCTTCCAGTCGAGCCTCTCGGTCTGTCATTATCCCTTGAGAAGTGGAAAGAATTACAATTCCCATCCCGCCTAAAATTCTAGGAATTCGTTGATAGTTAGAATAGATTCGTAGACCAGGCCTACTGATCCGTTTTAAATTTAAAATAGTTGGATACATTCCTTTTCTATTCCTTCTATGTCGTAGGGTTACAACCAAAAAATATTTGTTGTTTTCCTGATGTTTTCTCACGTTTTCAAGAAAACCCTCTCGTAAAAGCATTTTAACAATGTTTTCCGTGATGTTAGTAGATTCTATTTGAACCATCCCTTTTCTATTCATGTCAGCATTTCGTATAGAGGTTATTACGTCAGCAATAGTGTCTCTACCCATGAGAAATTTCAATTTTTGTTCCCTCCACGTTTTTGATCTAATCAACATGCTTTTTTTTACTTTTTATATAATAAAAAAAATATTCAATAACTCAATAACAATAAGAATGTTTAAAAATGTTTAATATTATATTATTCAATAATATAAATAAGAAAATACTTCAAATTATTTTATTGAATTTTCAAATATTTGAAATAAATAAAGAGATACGCGTCAGATAAAATTTGATTCACTAATTTTAAGTTATCTATTTCATTCAATAACTAAGTAGACGAGTAGGACCCTACTCTATTAAGTCGGATGTGATACTATAATACTTCAGGCGATAATGCAATTATTTTAGTGAAATTTAACTGTCGCAATTCTCGGGCAATCGCGCCGAAAACTCGAGTTCCTTTTGGATTTCCTTCTTGATCAATAACAACTGCTGCATTGTCATCATATCGTATTATCATGCCGTTGTCGCGTTTAAGTTCTTTACAAGTACGAACAATTACAGCTCTGATCACTTCGGATCTTTCTAGAGATGTGTTTGGTAATGCATCCGTGATCACAGCGACAATAATGTCGCCAATATGAGCATATTGGCGATTACTAGCTCCTATAATTCGAATACACATCAATTCTCGAGCCCCGCTGTTATCCGCGACATTCAAATGGGTTTGAGCTTGAATCATATCATTTTTGTTTTGAATCTGTTCTTTCAATGCAAAAAGAAAGTCGAAGTAAAAAAAAAAGAAATATTCTTGTTCAAATTCAAAATAAAAGAAATCCACAATTCTTTTTTTATCTCTAAGACTTTTTTCGGTCGGTTCTACCTGTCTAACCTGACATAATAAATTGAGTTCGTATAGGCATTTTGGACGCCGCTATTGAAATAGCCTTTCTGGCTATATTTTCTCCAACTTCACCCATTTCATAAAGTATTCTACCTGGTTTAACGACAGCTACCCAATATTCGGGGGATCCCTTCCCCGAACCCATACGTGTTTCTGTAGGTCTTAATGTAACAGGTTTGTCCGGAAATATACATACCCAGATTTTTCCACCACGGCGCACATTTCGGGTCATTGCCCGCCGACCTGCTTCTATTTGTCTAGATGTAATCCAAGCAGGCTCCAGTGCCTGAAGAGCATATTTACCGAAAGAAATACAGCTTCCTCGAGAAGATATCCCTTTCATTCTTCCCCTATGTTGTTTACGAAATCTGGTTCTTTTGGGGTTATAGTGGATGGTTCTTTCTCAATACCATCTCTACTACAGAAACGGACATGAGAGTTTCTCCTCATCCGGCTCCTCGCGAACGAAACGATTCCAATTTTCGAATTTTCGTAAAATATACTGAATCCTGGATTTTTTAAGATTTCAATTAATCTATTCTAAATTAGAAATTTTGATATCTTGTTTGGATTTAGAAACATTTGAAACAATTTGATTTATGAAGAATGTGTTTTTGTTATTTCTTTTTGCTTTTCTTTTTAATTTTTAATAAAAAAGAAAAGAATAGAATGAGATTGAATAGCAGTAATCTACTAAAAAACTTCGCGGGCGAATATTGACTTTTTCAAATCTATTTCAGTTGTAGGATTCGTTCATGCCTTTTGGGAATATTGGGAATAAATGAATTGGTTCCTGGTTCGTTTCGCCATCCCACCCAATGAATTATTAAGATTCGTTTTTCAATGGAATCCCCCGTATTCGTGGGTTCTTTCGTTCCCATTGCTTCTCAATTCATGGTTAGGTTTGAATTCTACAACGGAGTCCCCGCAGAAGATTTTTTCTTGAGTCAATCTTCTCAGTCTTTATTGGCTCGCGGCTCTTGATTATTTTTTATTTTTATATGAACGAACTGATTCGCCCATAACTAGATCAATCCGTATTGATGCTTTATTACATTGCCTTATTTGATTTGTGTTTTTCTGAGAAGACTCATAAACCTTACATACATATTGGAATTCTATATCATTCCATTTTTTTTCTAGTTTTCTATCAACCTTCCTTTTATCTGTATACTTTATTTTCTATCACAATTCGATTGGTTTTCTTTTCTATGCAATACAAGAAATCTTGCAGTTGCTACAAGTAACAAGTATATGATCAATATATCCTATTTTGACTGCTTTTTGGTATCCAGATAATGCAAAGCGATGAGTTGGTTATTAGTTCTATAGTAATGAGTTCATAGTAAAGGTTGGTTCCTTTTTGGAATCCTATCTTCTCAAAAAAACCAACGAGTCACACACTAAGCATAGCAATTCTATAAAATCATTAATCATTTTTTTATGCAATCCTATAGAAATTTAGAATTGTCATTAAAAAAAAATTCAGAAATAAAAAAAAGACTGAAAGCAAAGAGTTTGTTGTTTTTTTTTGCAATGGATATCGCATAAAGAAGAAAGACAAGTAACGTATTCTTATTAATCCTCTAGAAATATCCAAATTTTTATGCCTAATACCCCATAGATCGTTCGGACTGTATAGAAACAATAATCAATTTTAGCCCGAATGGTTTGTAGAGGAACCCTACCTTCTCTGATCCATTCGACACGTGCTATTTCTTTTCCATCGAGGCGTCCTGCAATTTGGACTTGAATTCCTTTTGGATCCGCCTGTTCAGTTAATTCTATTGCTTTTTTTATTGCTTTTCGAAACGAAACTCGATTCTTTAATTGTCCCGCTATAAATTCTCCAAGAATATTAGGTTGTCCATAAGGGCTTGGAATTCTTGTCACAGTAATGTTGAGTTTTTGGTTCAAAGAGTTCAGTTCTTTTTGTATATTCCTCTGCAATTCTTCAACTCTTCGGGTTCCCCCCTCTAGTAATAACTTTGGGAATCCCATATAGATTATGACTTGAATCAGATCAATTCTTTTTCGAATTTCTATGCGTGCAATTCCCTCGACACCATAGGATATTCTCATATTTTTTTGTATATAATTTTTGATACAATGTCGTATTTTTTGATCTTCTTGCAGACCTAGGGAATAATTCTTTGGGT